TTTTCACATTTTTTTACATAATAACAAACAATAATTTTCATAAATTTCATCGTAAATGTGAAATACTTAACTTATAGAGACAAATAAAAGTTTTATACAAATCAAAATGTGGGAGAGATAAAAAAGATGCAAGGTCGTTTGTCTGCTTGGCTAGCCAAACATGGGTTAGTTCATAGATCTTTGGGCTTCGACTACCAAGGAATAGAGACTTTACAAATAAAGCCTGGGGATTGGCATTCCATTGCTGTCATTTTATATGTATATGGTTACAATTATTTACGTTCCCAATGTGCCTATGATGTAGCACCGGGCGGACTGTTAGCTAGTGTGTATCATCTTACGAGAATAGCTTATGGTATAGATCAACCAGAAGAGGTATGTATAAAAGTATTTGCCCCAAGGTGGAATCCTAGAATTCCGTCTGTTTTCTGGGTTTGGAAAAGTGCGGATTTTCAAGAAAGGGAATCTTATGATATGTTGGGAATCTTTTATGATAATCATCCACGTCTGAAACGTATCTTAATGCCCGAAAGTTGGATAGGATGGCCCTTACGTAAGGATTATATTGCCCCGAATTTTTATGAAATACAGGATGCTCATTAAATATAAATAATAAAATAAGAAACTAATTTTCACTTCTACAACTCCAGGTATTCAAATAATGTTTGTACGTTCTCTTATAGACCAAAGAGCGTAATGGAAGTCTCATTCGCATTCTATTCTAAATGGGCTAAATAAAACGAAATAAAATATAAATCAAATACAAATAAATAATACAAAATAAATAGAATAAAAAAAAATGGTTTCTATTCAAATAAATAAATATATAAAAATAGAAACAATAAAAAATAGAAATAAAAAGGATAAATAAAAAAAAAAAAAAACAAGACAATTAAAAAAATACAATTAGTATTAGGATGACCTAAAAGAGTTTCGCATCATGAACTATGTACCACGCACAAAACTTAAATGAGTTCGACAAAGTCACATAGGAGGAAATGAAGAAATAGAATATGAAAAGAAAAGACAACGAAATGAGAGGAGGGCTTGGATTTTATTTGTACTGTATCTGAAATGAATCTTGGTTATTCCCACCTTTCAACTCCGCGAGACTATACCTTTGAGTCTTTCAACCAATTAATTTAACCTTTCTATTTTAATATGTATGAAGTATTAAATATCTAAAGTATTCACATTGTTTTTGAACGGTAAGAGACACCGTATGAACAAATAAAAAAGAAAAGGAAGTCAAATCTAATTTTTTTTTTATTTTACAGATTTTATAGACATACTCTTTACTCATCTATTCTATAATTCTAGAAAGGGTATATTCTCAGACACCTAGATAGATAAGTATCTATCATGATATAGACTAGTAATGAATATGTATGTTGACCCATATCAATTCATTTGTAAAACGGATACTCATACAAATAAATCATGTGCCAGGAACCAGATTTGAACTGGTGACACGAGGATTTTCAGTCCTCTGCTCTACCAGCTGAGCTATCCCGACCATTATCCGTGCATCGTCCTTATTTTAATAGATAACTTGAGTTTATGTCAATTAAAAAGACAAAAAAAGTCTTACAAAGCTTTATCCAGACCCTGTAATTTCTTGGATCTTCAAAAAGAAAACTTTATAAGTTTTAATACAGTACAAGAAATGATATGTATTGTTAATCATTCAAATTGGAAGTGGGAATACCTTCCTCAAAGATGTTCATTTGTACGCGTATCATATATATCACAAATATTGTAATAAGAAAAAAAAAAATTTCCACAATCAGATCCATTTGTAAAAGAGTAGAATGATTGAAAAACATAACGAATTTTAAACCGCTAACGAAACGAAAAGAGCGGATCGGATAAATAATTGGGGAATCAAACGGGCCTTTTTGGGGATAGAGGGACTCGAACCCTCACGATTTCTAAAGTCGACGGATTTTCCTCTTCCTATAAATTTCATTCTTGTCGGTATTGACGTGTGGAATGGGACTCTATCTTTATTCTCGTACGATAAATTTTATTAATAAATATTCGATTCTTTCTTCAATTTGGATCGATTCACAACAACTCTTTCGATTTTTATTTATTATTTATAGAAATATAAATAAATAAAGATTCGGGTCGTCATTAATCATTTGAGATAGGATTTCAGTACATATACGTATGTATATAGGTTTATCCTTTCTGTAGTTTTGATATAAGGATTACGTTAATGTAATAACGTAAAGAAGTCAACCCCACTTGTTAGAACAGCTTCCATTGAGTCTCTGCACCTATCCTTTTTTATTCTCGCTTTCTTCTGAACCCTTATTTGTTTTCGTAAAATAGGATTTGGCTCAGGATTGCCCATTTTTAATTCCAGGGTTTCTCTGAATTTGAAAGTTATCACTTGGTAAGTTTCCATACCAAGGCTCAATCCAATTAAGTCCGTAGCGTCTACCAATTTCGCCATATCCCCCATTTTTGTTTTGTTGTTTTAAGATTAGGATCT